TTGTATCTGATTCAATCCAGGTAGTGTAGACATTTCTTCATTTCCACTCCCAAGCATTTTCAATTTCCCCGTGAATTTTATCGAAAAATATTCCACGATTTGCTGTCATGCTTCATCAAATCACATGAATCCATTTAGCAATACTGGAATTTCTATTCTTTATACTGAATTACATGAAATTTTACCTAATCCCGTGTATCAAATATTTATTAGTCTATGAAATACCTATTATGAAAAGAGAAACAAATAATAGAATTTTATACTCAACTTCGAAGGAAGGAATTTGCAACAAAACAAACAGATAGAATCGAAATTCTAATCTAAATAGGAATATAAAAAAATGCATTTCATTTCTATCATTATTATGATATTACATATTCAAATTCAATTGGATACAAAAAAAAATCCATTCGGGATTGTCAAGAAAAGATATATTTTGAAGTGAAGTATTTTGGGGAGAATATGATTAGAGTATGTAATGTGTAATGTAATAAGGCTTGTATTTTTTATTTTTGAAATATGCATATATTTAACTCCAGCTATAGATCTGTCTCTAACTGTATTGCAGTCATATTTGTTCAGGATAACACATAACATGTCGTGTGAATTTTTACAAATTTTCTATTGAAAATTGTAAAAAAAAAAGGAGAAGCACGAGAATTTCTTGAAAATTCCGTATAGTATCGGTATTCTATATCTATATAGATATATCTATATATATATGGATAAGATACTCGATTAGATAATATCTGTGTAACAATTCAAATTGATATTCTAGGGTTTACATATATTGACAGTTGCTGTTATAATTGGAATGAACAAAGTTTTTTAATAAAAAAACAATATTGATTGGTTATTTATCAATTTTTATTTTCTGATCTCATTAAAAAAAAAAACCATTTTATATTCAAATATTCAAGAATAATTCATAAATGAATAGTTAACGGTTGTGATTTGTCTCAAGATTGTTTTTCAATTTTTCAATAGAAAAAAGGGGGAGTATTCCCATATACTTCATATCTATATTTTTATTGGCGGCATGGCCGAGTGGTAAGGCGGGGGACTGCAAATCCTTTTTCCCCAGTTCAAATCCGGGTGTCGCCTGATCGATAAGACACTTGAAATGAAAGATTATATTACGTTTTTTAGAAAACTTTTTTTCCAACAGAAGCAAGGGAAAAGGAGTCTTGAGAATTGCGTTTGATTCTCAATTTTAAGCATCAGTAGCTTTGTTTGTTCTCAGAAATGCTGTAAATATTTTCGTCTCGGATTCAAGGAAAGATTCTAGTAGTGAAAAGGAATCAATAATTTTAGAAATGATAGTTCTTTCACTACACAACTATTGTAATGTCTGTCTCCTGACTGGGTCTTTTATTAGATTGGATAAGAATAAGTCGGATAGGGAATTCCTTTTTGAGTTAGAGAAAAGGCAGAATAAAAACCTTGTATACAGACTAATGTAAAGTTTATGAGTGCTTCCACATTTTATCAATATTATTTAAATAAATTAGATTGAATAGCTTTAATTTAGCTAATTTGCTTTCGTAATATCGAAAGGATTCTTTCGATTTTAATATTCATTTTTCTAATAAAATGAAAAAGTTTTGATTCTAAAATCGAATAGAAAAGAGAAACAGTTTTTTTAGTGATTTTAGAAAACGAATCGGGAGACATTTAAGGGATTCTTTCAAATAGAAAGAAGAGTATAAGTATGCAAATTCATTTGTCTTGATTCTTTTTTATGAAATTATTAAGGAAATGAGGGGATAAAAGAGAAATCTTATTATTCCCACCTGTTAGTAACATTCATTTACTTAGAACTTCCTATGATGTTTTTTTTATGCTTAATGTTTTCCGATTTTACTAAAAAGAATCAAAAAAACTTTTTAGATGTTCTAATAGATAGAATGAATTCTTGTTTTTGGTCAATGATGTTAGCCCAGAATCCTTTTTTTGACTCTGTAACAGCAATTCCACTATTATAGTATTTTTAGCGAATAATACAAAAAAGATAATAGAAGAAAAAATTTTAAAAAATAATGAAATAGTTCCTTCATATTTATAGAGATAGGAGACAAAATTGACATGGATATAGTAAGTATTGCTTGGGCTGCTTTAATGGTAGTTTTTTCATTTTCCCTTTCCCTCGTAGTATGGGGAAGAAGTGGACTATAGGGATATTCAAAATTGAGTTAAGGGATCCAAGTAACCTTTTTGTTTTCTACCTAAGTTTTTGAATTTCTGAACTATTGAATTAAAATATTTCAGTTATACTAATACTAATTAATTGAGTTCAAATAGAAAATATATCTTCATTTTAGGGTTCTATTCTAGTAGTGTAATGTATTCTATATATCTTATAGGAATTGAAAATACTCTTTCAATCAAACAAATATTTGAATTATTCCCATATTCATATTTTTAGAAAATCAAGGGAATCAAAAAGAAGAAGAAATGGATTCCTACTCCAATCAAATTCTTCTTAAAATTTATATTTCGATAAACTGACGCTTAACCTGGTTATATATATATGGAAAATGGTGGATTGTGTAATCACCATTCCTGTTTTTTTACCCCCTTTTTATCATAAGATACCGGAATTGTTTGTAAAAATAATCTGAAATAAAAAAAATTGGACGCAATTCTCAGATAGTAGAAATAAAATAGATTTCTACTATCTGGATTACGCTGATTGTACGATCATTTTTTTAAATCATTCCTAAAAATGAAGAAGTCATAGTTCAGTGAAATTAGTCACTTTTACTTACCGTTTTTACATAAATTATAAGTAAAAAAGCAGTAGGAACTAGAATAAACAGTGCAGTAGCAATAAATGCGAGAATATTTACTTCCATAATCTTTATTATGTTCTATTTCTCTTAAATTTCCAATAAAAACAAAATTCGGGATTTAATCCCATAGAGATGATAAATCTTTCAACAATGGTATAAATTTGATTTTGATGATATCAAATCGGATCAATATCATGAATCACAAAATCTGAGCTATCAAATCAACTCATGAAATAGTATAACATAGGAAGATCTTTTATCCATACTAAAGAAAACAAAAAAACATTTCTTCTTGATGAAATTCCAAAATTCCTTTCCTTCCTTTTTCGTCGAAACAAATGAAAAAGCAGGGGGGAGTCCCATTAGAAATCCAATTTTGTTTATCAATTTGATTCCCTACAAATAGACAAAAAATGAATTGATTTATTTTTTCTTTTTTTGGATTTGTATCCAACGGGATTGACGGGGCTCGAACCCGCAGCTTCCGCCTTGACAGGGCGGTGCTCTGACCAATTGAACTACAATCCCAGGGATTGGGGTGTACTGTATAAATATTTTTACGGACCGTTTCTGTCAAACCTTTTCTTTTTCTATTTCGGATTTGAACCATTTTGTTGTAAATGAAAAAAGCGTATTTTTGTATATATTGATATGTATATCGATCTCCACTTTAGTGAGATCGACACAAATTACTCGTAATCCGTTTGTTATTGACAAATCGATTGAAAATTGAATCAATGAAAAAAAAAAAGATTTTTTTTTTCAATTTTTCCCTAGATTTTCTACTTACAGATCTTGACATGAATACAGATTATTAGCAAGATTCGAATTTGTGGAAGGAAATCTGTAATACATAAAAAAAAGAAAAAACCTTAGATATTTTTCATATTTTGATTCTTCCATATTAGAGCACATCAGTCATTTCCGGAGAACTATAAATGGGTTATAGAATTTCATAGTGTATCGGCAAATTCTTGGGCCGAGCTGGATTTGAACCAGCGTAGACATATTGCCAACGAATTTACAGTCCGTCCCCATTAACCGCTCGGGCATCGACCCAGCACAATAGGAAGAATACATTTCAGTTTTTATTGAAAATTATGGATCAACTTCCTTTCGTAACACCCTACCCCCAGGGGAAGTCGAATCCCCGCTGCCTCCTTGAAAGAGAGATGTCCTGAACCACTAGACGATGGGGGCATACTTGCCCGACCGCCATTATACTACGTTCATAGTATGAACAGTTTTTTCCAATTGTCAATATAATGATATGATTCGATAAAAAGAAAAAAAGATTTTTCGCTCTTTCAGAATTCCATAGAAATTTTTTATTAATCATTTATATTTCGAAATTTTTTTTATTCAAGTCATAATAAGAAAAAAAAGAAGGAATGTTCAAATAAAGAGAAAATTCTTTACGGGAATGATTAGTTTGTTGCGAAGGACGGGAAGTTCAAACTTCATTTCTGTCATTGATTACTAATACTAAGATTCGATAGGTAGATTTCGATCTAAAACTAAGCCGCCGGGAAAAAAAAAACTTTGGAAATTGGGTAAGAAGGATAGAGATCCGCAAGTTTTTGAAAAGAATTTTTCAATAAAAAAAAAAAATAAAAATTTGCTTTAGGGACAGAACATATTGAATCCATTTTATCAAAGATTCGATGAAATATTTGAATTTGTGAGTACATTTATGTATCAATAAAATGAATTTAGTGTTATGATTAGAATGACTTCAAGAATCCATTTTGAAATGAAAGAATGTATTCTTTTTATATTGATCAAATCCAATCTTAATCAATTCTTTTTTTTAACTATATTCTATTCACTAGGTAAATCATATTTTTTGTTCTTTGATGAGTCATTATGCAAATAATAGCTATTGATGTACATTTATTCAAATTCCATTTATATTATTTCATTTATATAATTTATATAAATTGATAGAATAAGTATACTAAGTATACACAGTAACAAATAGATGTACTAGTCATGCTAGTTCCTTATTTAGGAATTGAAAGAAAAAGGGCCCTTTTAACTCAGTGGTAGAGTAACGCCATGGTAAGGCGTAAGTCATCGGTTCAAATCCGATAAGGGGCTTTTGACTTTTTTTTTCAAAAGCAATAGTCTTTCTTTTTGAAGGAAGAATAGAAAGATTCTTGCTATTTTGAAAAAGTTTCTATTTGTAATAAAAAAGAAAGTAATCGT